CTCTTAGCACATGTGATATAAAATAACACTCAAATTAAGAAAGGAATTTATATTTGAATCATTCATATTCAATAACATTACTCATACTGAAACTTATAAAGTCGTCTTTTTGAAGATCCAAGAAATTACAGGACTTGAGGAAACTTTGTAATCTTCCTCTGTTCTCGTTAATTGACATATATACTAGCCATCAAATAAAATAAGGATGGGATCCTAATTTAAAATGGTCGGGATAGCTCAGTTGGTAGAGCAGAGGACTGAAAATTCTCGTGTCACCAGTTCAAATCTGGTTCCTGGCACATGTTTAATTTGGATGAGTTTAACATGAGATCTTTTTTGTCGTTTTTTATTCATAATTTAAAAAATAAAACCAATATTTAAATTAAAGATTAAGTATTTCCATCTCAGGATTTCAAAAATTTTAATCTTAGTGTTGGTATATTTAATTTAGTTTATTAAAATCTGTGAGGGTCTTGATTGAATACAGAAAAATAAGACCCCCACTTGTGCTTCACTAGTTTTATATGAAGAAAAGCTTATTTTATATTGTTAACTTTTATTGACTACAAAAGAGATTAAGTTTTTTTAACAAACTTTATCTTGTTCACAAATTCATTGGGTTATTTCCTCGATCGTGAATAACTATTTAGAGTTTTTACCAGGCTCAGTCGTGATTTTGACTTTTTAAATAAATTAAGGTTAGTTACACCAAATAAAAGGAATATCACTAACTTAACCCCTTGATTATGGACAGGAAAATTCATATGGAATTTCTCTCCGAAGATTAATGACTAAAGTTTATCCACGATTGGAAAAAGCTTGATTCGATCTCTTGAAATATGTTTTTTTTTAGTTTTATGTTCTGCTTTAAACAATACCCATAAATGAGTTTATAGGAAAAATTTGGTTTCGATGAACTAATAGGTTAGTTACAAGTAACAAACAAGAATTAATAAATAAAAATTATACAATATAGGACTTTAGGGCTATATGGACTCGAACCGTTAAACCTTCTCGGTAAAATAGATTAAACTTATTATTATCAATCAGCTAATCAGCCATATTTTTATTGAAAAAAATTAAAATAAAGAAATAGCTCTAGGGTGCTCTGATTCATTATTTTATGATCAAGGAGTACTACCGTGTTTCAAGGGTGAAGTGTTTTATCTTGACATAGGTCTGCTTCTGACCTAGATCGTTTTAAGTTAAATGAAGTTTCTATCGTTCGGCTTAAAAAATAAAATATAAAACTTCATATACCTTAAAGTTCATCGGACGAAAAGAGATTTTTTGAGGACCTTATATGCATTATGCCTAGCATTGAATAAACGGGTATTCACCCTATCAATATCTCAAATCAACGATAGGTTTGTTTGGTACCTAAATGGGGTACCCCAGACTGAATTCTTTGTCAGGCTATTGTTCTCTCAAAGTTATGGAGTAAGACATTGATTTCTCAATAAGATAATACTTTTTATGGATTATATGATTAATTCCCCTGAAAAACATTGGCGCATGTGTAAACGAGGTGTTCTACCAACTGAACTATAGCCCTTAATGCTCGTGATGCATATTTTATCATTTATATAATTTGTTGTTAATATGAATATTCTATGATTCAAGATCCTAAATTTTTTAGTGATATTACTTAGATTATTATTGTTTATAAGGAAAATCTATAATATTTATAGGTGGTATGGTTACCTTTGGTTTTCTTTGAGATGATAAATAACCTACTTAACTCAGTGGTTAGAGTATTGCTTTCATACGGCGGGAGTCATTGGTTCAAATCCAATAGTAGGTAAAACTTATTAAATACCGGAGCTAATGGGTATATAATAAGTTTTTGCCCACTCTCTTCTATTTATATATTTTATTATATTTATATATATAATATAAATTTCCTTTTTTAATTGCGTTGTATCAAATTTGGATTTACTCGACAGAATCAAATTTAAATAGGGTTTCGAAACATAACTTATTTTGATTATTTGAACGCACTAATTAGTTATGAAATCATATTGACAGCTGCCACTCTTGTCCTAGCTCGCTGGAGAGCTAGATTTGCCTCAATTCTTTCTCTCTTTCCTTCAGCTTTTTTCAAATTAACTTCCGCTATTTTAAGAGTTTGCTGAGCTTCTTGTGGATCAATATTACTATCCTTTTCCACATCATTTACTAAAATAGTGATCTCATTATTATCTATTATAACAAAACCACCCATTAGAACCATCGTTAACCATTGGTCCTTAAGTCGTATTCGCAAAAGTCCTATATCTACAGCTGTAGCAATAGGAGCATGGTTTGGTAATACGCCAATTTTACCACCATTCGTAGATAAAATGATTTCTTTTACTTCTGAATCCAAAACAATTCGATTAGGGGTCAGTACACAAAGATTTAAGATCATTTATTCAAATTACTCTCCAAAAAATTATAAGTTCATAGCTTTCGCAATAGCTTCATCAATATTACCTACTAAATAAAAAGCTTGTTCAGGAAGATTATCTAATTCTCCGGAAAGAATCAATTGAAACCCTCTAATGGTTTCTGCTAGACCAACATATTTTCCAGAAGAACCGGTAAATACTTCGGCTACAAAAAGGGGTTGTGATAAGAAACGCTCAATTTTTCGCGCTCTTGCTACGGTTAAACGATCCTCTTCGGATAATTCATCCAACCCAAGGATAGCTATAATATCTTGAAGCTCTTTATAACGTTGTAAAGTTTGCTTAACTCTTTGCGCAGTTTCATAATGTTCCTTACCAACGATCCGGGGTTGAAGCATGATTGAAGTTGAATCTAAAGGATCTACTGATGGATAGATCCCTTTGGCAGTTAATCTTCTTGATAGTACGGTAGTAGCATCTAAATGTGCAAATGTCGTAGCAGGGGCCGGATCGGTCAAATCGTCTGCAGGTACATAAACTGCTTGAATAGAAGTTATAGATCCTTCTTTTGTAGAAGTAATTCTTTCCTGTAAAGAGCCCATTTCGGTACTCAGAGTGGGTTGATAACCGACGGCGGAAGGCATTCTACCTAATAAGACTGATACTTCAGATCCTGCTTGAACAAAACGGAAAATATTGTCTATAAATAGAAGTACGTCTTGTTTATTAACATCTCGGAAATATTCCGCCATTGTCAAAGCAGTCAAACCAACTCGCATACGAGCTCCCGGCGGTTCATTCATCTGGCCGTAAACTAGAGCCACTTTTGATTCTGCAATATTTTCTTCATTAATCACTCCAGATTTTTTCATTTCCATATAAAGATCATTTCCTTCACGAGTACGTTCACCCACTCCGCCAAATACAGATACGCCCCTATGGGTTTTGGCAATATTGTTAATCAATTCCATAATTAGTACTGTTTTACCAACTCCAGCTCCTCCAAATAGTCCTACTTTTCCCCCACGCCGATAAGGTGCTAAAAGATCTACTACTTTAATTCCTGTTTCAAAAATAGATAATTTTGTATCTAGTTGTATAAAGTCAGGCGCAGATCGATGAATAGGAAATGTTATACGAGTATCTACAGGACCTAAATTATCAACAGGCTCTCCAAGCACGTTGAAAATTCGTCCCAGAGTTGCCTCGCCGACCGGAACACTTAGAGGAGCTCCCATATCAATAACTTCCATTCCTCTCATCAGACCATCTGTAGCACTCATAGATAGAGCTCTAACTCGATTATTTCCTAATAATTGCTGTACTTCACAAGTTACATTAATTGGTTGACCAGCAGTATCTCGGCCGTTAACTACTAGAGCGTTATAAATATTAGGCATCTTACCCGGCGAGAAGGCTACATCTAGTACCGGACCAATGATTTGGACGATACGCCCCATATTTTTTTTTTCAAGCGTGGACACCTCAGAACCAGAAATAGTAGGATTAATTCTCATAATAATAAATAAAAAATATGTCGATAATTTTTACCAAAAAATTAATCGAAGTCAAAATAAATAGTCCGATAGCATGTTAATAAGTTAATTCAATGAGAGTTAGCATTAGATTTCATTGGTGCCATACAATCGAATCCAATTCAATTTTTTGCTTATTCAATGAATTAGTAAGCTAAATTAAATTCTTTTGAAATTTTTAAGTGTATAAATATAGACAATCCATCTATATTATATAAAATATTCTATTCTATGTTCTTGGAATTTGAATTCGAACTCTATTTATATTACGATTCATTGTTTTTATTTTATTAGCTCTTCTCTTATTGACTCTTATTTTTTATTTCCGCATATTGGTTTATATCTATAATATAAGCCTATTTTTTTKGTTTTTTATACCCTTATTCATAGATTCATAGATAAATGGCGCTTATTTTCACATCTAAGATTTACATATACAACATATAGCACTGTCAAGAGCGAATTTCTTATTAATTAGGTGAGGTATTTCTATTCTAAAAAAAGTAGTAAAATAAAATGGAATTACATTATATATATATTAAAGGGTATACAATTTAGTATTAGTTGGGAAGTTTGTAAAAGATTACTGGGAAGGATTTCATTAACGCTTATTTATATCGAGTAGATTTTGTGTTGTTGTCAGAATTTTTAATTCATGAGTTTTAGGTAGGAATTTATGTCACCACAAACAGAAACTAAAGCAAGTGTTGGATTCAAAGTGGGTGTTAAAGAGTACAAATTGACTTATTATTATATACTCCTGAATACAAAATACAAAGATTTTATTGCATGTATTTTGGATAAATATATTTATATTTAGGTATAAAATATTTTAAATATAAATCTAAGACTAAAATCTTTATATTGTTTTGGATCTACAATATAAAAATATTTAATTTAAAATAAAAAGAGATTTCATCATATTCATATATAGTTAAGTCTTCCCTATAGATTCATACAAAAGAAAATTAATTTTCTACTTATATAGTAGTGATTGAATTTCTATGCTTAGTTTGATAGGAAATAAAATATTCAAATAAAAAAAATTWGTGAATCGAATGACTATTCGTCTATTGTATTTTTATGCAAATAGGAGCAAAAAAACTATATGGAAAGATGGTGCTTTAATTTGATGGTGTTTAAGAATAAGAAGGAGTTAAAACGTAGGTATGGTATAAATAAATCAACGGAAAATCTATGTCCTATTGAAAAGAATAGTGAAAGTGAAGATCCTAATAGAAAAAATAGAGCTAAAAACATTTATAGTTGGGTACGAACCCACTCGGAGAATCGTAATTTAACTATAAGCGAAAATTCTGATGATCTTGATGGGGAAAGTAGTGCTTTAACTCTAAACGAAAACTCTGATGATCCCTGTGCAACTAAAAACTTCAAACATTTGTGGGTTATGTGCGAAAATTGCGAGAAATTAAATTATAAGAGCCTTTTCTTATCAAGAATGAATATTTGTGAACACTGTGAATATCATTTGAAAATGAGTAGTTTCGAAAGAATCGAAGTTTTGCTAGACCCCGATACTTGGAATCCTATGTATGAAGACATGACCTCTTTGGATCCCATTGAATGGGATTATGAGGAAGATCCTAATTATGAGGAGGATCTTATTGAATGGGATTATGAGGAAAATCCTAATTATGAGGAAGATCCTATTGAATGGGATTATGAGGAAAATCCTAATTATGAGGAAGATCCTATTGAATGGGATTATGAAGAAGATCCCATTGAATGGGATTCAGAGGAGATTCCTAATTCCGAGAAGGATACTATTGAATGGGATTATGAGAAGAAGCTTTATTCTAAGGAGGCTCCTTATTTGAAGGAGGAACCCTCTTTGGAGGAAGATCTTTATAAAGATCGTATTGATTCAGAGGAAGAGCCCTATTTGGAAGAATATTCTTATAAAGATCGTATTGATTCTTATCAAAGAGAGACGGGATTAACTGAGGCTGTTCAAACAGGAATAGGTCAAATAAATGCTATTCCCGTAGCAATTGGAATTATGGATTTTCGGTTTATGGGGGGTAGTATGGGATCCGTAGTAGGAGAGAAAATAACCCGTTTGATTGAGTACGCGACCAATAAATTTCTACCTCTTATTATAGTGTGTGCTTCTGGGGGGGCGCGTATGCAAGAAGGAAGTTTGAGCTTAATGCAAATGGCTAAAATATCGTCTGCCTTATATGATTATCAATCAAATAAAAATTTATTGTATATATCAATCCTTACATCCCCTACTACTGGCGGGGTAACAGCTAGTTTTGGCATGTTGGGAGATATCATTATTGCTGAACCAAATGCCTATATTGCATTTGCAGGTAAAAGAGTAATTGAACAAACATTGAATATAATAGTACCTGAAGGTTCACAAGAGGCTGAACATTTATTTGAGAAGGGTTTATTGGACCTAATCGTACCACGTAATCTTTTAAAAAGCGTTATAAGTGAGTTATTAAAGCTCCATGCCTTTTTTCCTTTGTCAATTAAGTAAAGGTGTACTAAGTTCAATTATTTTATTTGTAGTAAATAAGCAAATAACTTTTTTTACCTAGATTCCTGATTATTAATTAAGATTAAGAAGTCTCTATAAATCATCAATGAAATAAAAGTACGAGTTTTTATTTTCATTACTTTAGAAAAATAAACTGAATTTCGTCTTATGTATATAATCAAATTCAAATATAGAAAAGATAAATATACAATTTTGTCAATTTTATGAAAATACCATTTCATTAAAAATCCTCATTATGTTGCAAATATTGCGATAATTTGTAAAAAAACTATTTATTTATTAAATTAAAAAGACAAGACAAAGAAATTAAGAAAAATAAAGGTTATTATCATATATATCTTTCATGTATATAGATTAATCAAAAATATCAATTGATATTTTTGTATATTTTACTATTTTACTTTTTAAAAATAGGAACTTAGGTAAATGCTTTTAAAGCATATGTATAAAAAGACCTTAGTTTATTTAACTCCTTCATACTTACTATAATAAAACTAGTTATTTTGGTTTTTTACTAGCGGCTTTAATTCTAACTTCAGTTCTCTTTATTAGTCTGAATAAAATACGACTTATTTAAAATTTCTATATTAAAAAAATTGGAAATGATTGAAATTTTTCTATTTGAAATCATATTAGGTCTAATTCTTATTACTTTGGCTAGATTATTTATAACTGTATATTTAAAATATAGGTGTGGTGATCAGTTAGACTTTTGATTAATTAACATTTTTTATTGACCTCCTCCTTTCTTTAATCCACAGGAGGTCAATTTATAATTACTGTGCAAGTGACTGAATCCATTTTAGTTTAATTCGATCTACGACAAAAAAATCACGCTCTGTAGGATTTGAACCTACGACATCGGGTTTTGGAGACCCACGTTCTACCGAACTGAACTAAGAGCGCTTTTTTATCCGAATAGAAAAGACTATAAACGGGGGATTATTTTTCTAACACTAATTCATTTTATTTTTATATGCTCTATAGTTAGTTTCATAAAAATGACTGATTCCACGCAACTTTAATCGATCTCAATTGATTCCTTGTTACTGACAAAAGGGGCAGTAGGGATGACAGGATTTGAACCCGTGACATTTTGTACCCAAAACAAACGCGCTACCAAGCTGCGCCACATCCCTAAAATTGGTCTACATTTTCATTGTAGATAATTCCTGTCTTGTTTTTCCATATTCCTATTTCCTCCATTGATAAACACAATTTATGCCCGTTTCGTTTTTTTTATTTAACATATAATAATAAAACTAAAAGACTTAAAAATCAATGAAATTTTTTGAAATGATACGAGAGGATGCATTTTTTTATTTTAATATTCTCTTTAGAATTAAAATAGAGTTTCAAAATTATTATTTTACTTATAATTTTAGTATTACTACCCTTTGATTATTATTTTATTGATTTTTATCTTTTATAGTTGGATTTCAAGTTAGTAATTTCTATTTTTCTCCTATCTTTTTAATCGTTTCGAATCAAAATATAAGAATTGCATAAATAAAAAATTCAAGGGAGGTTCATGGCCAAGAGGAAAGATACGCGAGCAACAGTGATTTTGGAATGTACTAATTGTATTAGAAATAGTGTTAAAAAAGTACCTACGGGCATTTCGAGATATATTACTCAAAAGAATCGACACAATACACCTAATCGATTAGAATTGAAAAAATTCTGTCCCTATTGTTACAAACATATGATTCATAGAGAAATAAATAAATAGATCGAATGAAGTATGTATTATACCTTAAAGAGGAAAAATTACATTATTTATATAGAACATATTTTATTTAAATAAAAAACTAAATAAAAAAGAAGTCTATTGGACGTTAAGATAACAATTAATAAATAGAATTTTAGGAATAAGCAATAAACTAAACAAACCATGGATAAATCCAAGCGACCTTTTATTAAATCCAAGCGATCTTTTATTAAATCCAAGCGATCTTTTCGTAGGCGTTTGCCTCCGATTCAATCAGGGGATCGAATTGATTATAGAAACATGAGTTTAATTAGTCGATTTATTAGTCAACACGGAAAAATATTATCTAGACGAATGAATAGATTGACCTTGAAACAACAACGATTAATTACTATTGCTATAAAACAAGCTCGTATTTTATCTTTGTTACCTTTTATCAATAATGATAAAAAATTTGAAAAAACCAAGTCGACTACTAGAGATGCGGGTCTTAGAACCAGAAGTAAATAAACTTATTCTTTGTTCACTTAAATTCAAAATTTTAATGCGAACTCAAACATGGATTGGTGTTTTGTTCTATAAATCTGATAATCTATATTTTATTATCATGTCGTAAAAAAAACGAATAGAAAATATTTCTTATTGAACGTGTTCATTCATTTGGATTACTTTAACGTATTTTTCTCATAGTAATTTCGACCCTACCTTCCCGGAGTTTATTCTCCGGGGAATTCTATTTAACTTATTCCGGTGTATTCTTTACGATTTGTTTCTTGTCTTATTTCGTTGAAAATCATATAAAGACAATTCCTATTTAATATAGCTATTTGGGCTAATATTTTACGATTAAGAAACAACTGTCTTTTGTATAGATCATATATTAATTTACTATAACTATAGGATACTTCCCTTTCTCGAATTACTGCGTTGATCCGAGCGATCCACAAACGACGAAAATTTCTCTTTTGCTTATCCCTATCTTGATGAGCTGAAAAAAAAGATTTTATGTTTTGTTGAGTAATAGTTCGAGTAAGTCTTGAATGGGCCCCTCGACAACTTGATGAAAATAAACGCATTTTTGTTCTACGTCTCCGGGCTATATATCCACGTTTAATCCTGGTCATTGAATAAATATAACTTTGACGAATAACTAATTTATTTCTTTTATGTCAGTTATCCCCTTCCCCATTAATAATCAAACGGATTTTTCCAATATATAAAATACAAATTCCAATGGCTTTGGCTATTATAACCTTCCCGACCACGATTTTTTAGCTATTTTATTGTGAAATACAAAAAAATAAAATTAAATGGATAAAGAAATAGTGGGTTCCGTCGTTTTTATGGTTACTTCTTAAACGGTGAGGTCTTCTCTATACACCGGAGCTTTTAACTTTATTTAATCAATGTTTTTGTTAACTTGTATAGTTCACATTACATTCTTTAGCTCTACTCATAAATTATCCAGTAATAGATCTTTCACAATGAGACCTACCTATACAGTAACGGTATTTAATTATAAAAGTTAGCTGGATAGCTGACCTTCGTAGTCCGTTTTATGTTTTTGAATTGAATTTTAATAAAATTTCGTCCGCTTAATGGATAACTATATTGTTACCAATGGAGAATTACTTCTCATTTTAAATTCAGATGATTGGATTTGCACCAATGTAAACCATAAACTTTAACCACAATCGATATTTATTTACTTATTTTTTTAAATAGTAAATGGAATTCCTTCTTCCATTATATCCTGGGTATTGATCATTCATACTGGAAAGCGGTTTTATTGCTTTTTTTGCGTCAGGCTCATGATCAAAACGAGTCGCACATACACCCTAGTACATCTTCCTCGACGCTGAGGACATCCCCCCAGGGCGGGGGATTTTTTGACATTTCGAACTGGCTGTCTTGTATTTCTAATAAGTTGTTTAATAGTTGGCATGTTAAATAATATACCTAAAGGACTGGTTTAGATTGATCCTAACCGAATGATTGTTAATTTTTTTTTATTTAATAGATTCCGAGTTTACTATATTAATGATATAGTAAATTAATATAGTAGTAAACTCGGAGATAAACTTTCAAATCATTGATTTTACTCACTTACATTTTATTCATCAAAATTATCAAATTCGCTTTTTTATATTTCTTCATCAAAAGAATCAGATCTCATTCCTTCACCTACTATCCGATCAATAATTCCATAAGAATAGGCCTCTTTTGCTGTCATCAAAGTGTTATTTTCCATGTCTTCCCTTATAATCTCTGTCGGTTGGCCCGTGTTTTCTGAAAAAGCCGATACGATCATGTCAGACATTTTCCTCATTATGGTCAATTCACTCAGTAAGTCTGTCGCGTGTTTATTAAAAAAGGGAGAATGGGAGGTTTCACGCAGTTTTACAAAAAGGTGAGGGTATGCTATACGTTTGTTTCCTGCAACCAGGGCCAAACATCCCATTCCCGCGGCTATTCCCAAGCCTACGGTATTTACATTTGCTGCATATTGTATAACCTGATAAACACCTAGTCCAATCGAAAGCTCCCCGCCGGGGGAATTTATAAACAACTGTTGATCTAGGGTAGGATTTTCCTGATGGAAATACATTATACTAGCCACAATTTTATTCGTAGATTCCGCATCCATATTACCGAATAAAAATAAAATTCTTCTTTGAAAAAGTTCCTGGTGTATGTGACCCCAACCTGGCTCACTATCTCCAGTATTTCGAAACCATATTTTTGGTTTATTTATCATAATAACTCCTTTTATATTTTATAAATTTTTAATTCAAATTAATAGATCTTGTCAACGTCCATAAATGAGAAATCATAGATCGAACCGCCGAATCGGAAAAATTTGGTACTATCATATAGCTTTTCGCATCGTAATGCCTATTATATTGGCTTGGCCTTTCATAAGTGGAGACAGAATGTCCTGTAATAAAGACGTTTACTATTTTAGTGTTTGAGTGGATACTGTTAATTTTTTTTGAACCATAGTAATATATATTATTTACATTATATACTATAATATTATTATTTGTATTTGATTAAATTATTTATTTTTCTTCTTTTAAATTTATTTACTATTCATTTCTACATACGYCTTTTTTTTGGAGGTCTACAGCCATTATGTGGCATAGGGGTTACATCCTGTACAAAAGTTAATAGTATACCACTTCTACGAATAACTCTTAATGCTGCGTCTCTTCCTAGACCGGGACCTTTTATCATGACTTCTGCTCGTTGTATATCTACAGGACGAATAGCATCTGCTGTTGCAGTTTGAGCGGCAAAGGGTGTCCCTCCTCTTCTATTCTTAAATTTACAAGTTCCAGCCGAAGACCAGGAAATTACCCGACCCCGTATATCTGTAACTGTTACAATGGTATTATTGAAACTTGATTGAACATGAATAACCCCTTTTGATATTGATATTCTACGTACATTCTTACGTGAACCTATACGTATATTCCTGCGTGAACCAATACGTACATTCCTACGTGAACGAGCTCTAGGTATAGCTTTTACCATATTGTATCATATCATATAAATTATGAGTCAGAAATATATGGATATATCCATTTTATATCAAAATAGATTTTTTATTTGTACATTTAGTTTTTTAGTAAGTCTAATTATCCTTGCCGTTGTTTATGTCTCGGGTTGGAACAAATTACTATAATGCGCCCCTGCCTGCGGATTAGTCGACATTTTTCACAAATTTTACGAATGGAAGCTCGTATTTTCATATTTATTCTTCCTTATCTTAATTCTAAATATACTTCATTGGTAGAAAATTTGTTTCTTGAAATTTTTCATCTAGAATCGTATTGAATAAAAACATCTAATCTTTCGAATCTTTGTTTTGGAATCGATAAATTATACGTCCTCGGGTTGAATCATAATGACTTATTTCAATTTTGACTTTATCTCCCGGCAATATCCGTATAAAATTACATCGGATCTTTCCTGAAATATAACCTAGAACCAGATCTTCATTATCTAATCGACGAACTCGGAACATGCCATTGGGAAGCGATTCAGTAATTAAACCTTCATAGATCCATTTTTGTTCTTTTTTCATTATAGGTTTAGCCTCCTTGAAAATTTAGTATAAACGATATTAGATAACTTATCCTTTTGGTTTTTTTACAAATATAAAGCGATTTCGGATCCAATTTTGGATATTAAAAAAATTACCATATATAACATAAAATTTCTCCTCCTATTCCTTCTAGTCGAGCTTCCCGGTCTGTCATTATACCTTGAGAGGTAGAAAGAATGACAATTCCTATTCCACCTAAAATTCTAGGAATTTGTTGTGAGTTGGAATATATTCGTAGACCAGGTCGACTAATTTGTTTTAAATTTAAAAAATTTCTATAGGAGCTTTTCCTATTTCTTCTATACCGTAGGGTTAAAACCAAAAAATATTTGTTTTTTTCTCTATGTTTTCTAACGTTTTCAATAAAACCTTCTCGGAAAAGTATTTTAACAATATTTTCTGTAATATTAGTAGATACTACGCGAACAACTTTTTTTCTATCCATATCAGCATTTCGTATAGAGGTTATTATCTCAGCAATAGTGTCTCTACCCATGATAAACTAAAATTATTAATGCCTGAAAATTGTATATAATCAACATGTTTTTTATTTTTTTAATGAATATGAATTTTTTAAGATATATGCGTGAAACACAATCTACAAATTTCTCTAGTTCTTAATATATTTCTTTCAAATACTTCAAAGATATCATGATCTTATTTTATAATACCTCGGAAGCTAATGAAACAATTTTAGTAAAATTTAATTGTCTTAATTCTTCGGGAATTGCACCAAAAATTCGAGTTCCTTTTGGATTTTTTTTGTGATCAATCACAACTGCAGCATTGTCATCATATCGTATTATTATACCGTTGTCACGTTTAAGTTCTTTACAGGTACGAACAACTACAGCTCTAACTATTTCTGATTTTTCTAGGGGCATATTTGGTACTGCTTTTTTAATCACAGCAACAATAATGTCACCAATATTAGCATATTGACGATTACTAACTCCTATGATTCGAATACACATCAATTCTCGAGCCCCGCTATTATCCGTTACATTTACATAGGTCTGAGGTTGAATCATATCAATTTTTAGTCTATTCTTCTAATACAAAGGATGAATAAAATAAAAAAAATATTGTTTGTTTAAAAAAATAAATCCGCAATTGTGTTTTATTCCAATACTTATTTCTGTCGGTTCTACGTTTTTATCTAGAAATAATAAATTGAGTTCGTATAGGCATTTTGGATGCTGCTATTAAAATAGCCCGTCTAGCTATATTTTCTTTTACTCCACTCATTTCATATAGTATTCGTCCTGGTTTAACAACAGCTACCCAATATTTAGGGGATCCTTTCCCTTTCCCCGAACCCATACGTGTTTCGGCTGTTCTTACTGTAACTGGTTTATCTGGAAATATCCGGACCCATATTTTTCCACCGCGCCGTGCATTTCGTGTCATTGCTCGTCGGCCTGCTTCTATTTGTTTAGATGTGATCCAAGCGGGTTCAAGTGTTTGAAGAGCATATTTTCCAAAACAAATATTATTACCTCGATAAGATATTCCCTTCATTCGTCCTCTATGTTGTTTACGGAATCTAGTTTTTTTGGGGGTTATAGTTGATGGTTGTTTCGGAATTCCATCTCTACTACAGAACTGGACGTGAGAGTTTCTTCTCATCCCGCTCCTCGCGAATAAAATAAAAGGATACAATTTATAAAAATAGTTTTTTTTATAACGTTTTAATAACTTTTTATTTTCTTTTGTCCTTATTTTTAAAAAAGATTAAAAAAAAAGAGAACTTTTTTTTCGCGGGCGAATATTTACTCTTACAATTTATATTTCAGTCGTAGCACTTGTTCGTGACTTCACAGAATAGATGAATTTAATTCCGGTTCATTTCGCCATCCCAACTAGTGAATCAATAAGATTTGTTCAATAAATTATTTTGTATTCACAGGTTTCATCGTTCCCACCGCTTCGTACTTAATGGTTAGGTCATAATTTTACAACGGAGCTCACAATACAATTTTTGAGTCAACCTTCTCAGTCTTTATTGGCTCTAAGCTCTTTATTTTTTCACATAGATTCATTTAATATTTTGTATGAATCAATGAGTATTGATGCTTTATTACACTGTCTTTTATGAGAACACACCTTACATATTGGAATTGTATATCATTGATATTTTTTCTCTCTTTTTCTCATCTTTCCATTTATACACACGCTATAAATCTKTTTTAAACTTAGAAGTTTATTCAATAAAATTTCAGTTGTTACAAAGATATGATAAATTTATCATATCTTGACTGGTTCTTTAGATTTAGATAATACGAAGTGATGAGTTGGTTTTCAAACATATTGCCGGGCTATTCTTTTTTTAATCCTAACAAAACCAACGAGTCACACACTAAGCATAGCAATTATATCAAAAGGTTAATCTATTTTTTATTTTATTCTTATAGAATTAATTTAATTTATTATAAAATGAATGAACCAATTTTTCTCTTTTTGTTCTATGCTATTGTATGCTATTGATAGAAGAGATAAAGTAATTTAAGTTTGTTTATTACTCATCCTTATCTATAAAAATCCAAATTTTTATGCCTAATACTCCATAGATAGTCTGAACTGTATAGGAACAATAATCAATTTTAGCTCGAATAGTTTGTAGGGGAACACTACCTTCTCTGATCCATTCGACACGCGCAATGTCTTTTCCGTCAATACGCCCTGAAATTTGTACTTGAATTCCTTTTGTATTTGCTTGTTCA